CATTTGGCCTATGACTATAAAAAAGGGTTTTGAGAATCTTAGAAATAGTAAGCAGAAGCCACATATTTTTTTTGATTTATCTTATTTGTCACAAAAATATGTATTTTTAAAATTATCACAAACCCAAGTTATTAACTTCAATAAGTTAAGATCTATCTTTATCTTTATTATTCAATATAATGGACCATCTTTTTTTCTTAAGAATGAAATAAAGGATTTTTTTGTAAGACAAGGAATATTTGATTCCAAAGTAAGAGATAACAAACTTTCAAATTATGAAAATAATCCATGGAAAAACTGGTTAAGAAGTCATTATCAATATGATTTATCTCAGATTACATGGTCTACATTAGTCCCACAAAAAGGGCGAAATCAAATAAATCAATGCCATACATCTCAAAATGATGATTTAAAGAAATGGTATTCCTATGAAAAAGACCCATTATTAGATTACAAAAAAAAACAAAATTTGAAAGTATATTTATTACCAAATAAAGAGGAGAATTTTCAAAAAAACTATAGATATGATCTTTTCTCATATAAACATATTAATTCTGAAACTAAGAATACGTCTGATATTTATAGCGCATCGTTAGAAACAATAAAGAAGAAAGAAAATTCCACAAAAAATAAAGAAACTTTTTTTAACATACTCAAGAATATTCCTATCAAGAATAATCTAGAAAAAAGTGATATTATATATATGGAAAAAAATAAAGATAGAAAATATTTGGGTTGGCAATTTAATACAAATATTCAGGTTGAACCTAATATAAGGGAGAATTCTCATAATAAGGATCTTTTTTATCTTCCGATTAAATCCAATTCCGAAATCAATTATAAAAATATCTTTTTTGATTGGCTGGGAATGTCTTTTGATTGGATGGGAATGAATGAAAAATTCTTAATCTTAAATCACCTCATATCGAATCCCAAAGTTTTTTTATTTCCAGAGTTTTTAATACTTTATCATAAATATAAAGAGAAACCTTGGTTTATCCCAAGCAACTTACTTCTTTTTAATTTGAATATAAATGGAAATTTTAGTGAAAATCAAAATATCAAAGGAAAGCAAGAGGCGGATGAATATTTTTTCAATTTTAGCCCATCAAATTCAAAACAATATTTTGAATTAAAGAATCAAAACAATATTGAAGAATATTTTTTAGAATCGATCGAAAAACTAAAAGTATTCCTTAAAGGAGATTTTCCTTTGCAATTAAGATGGACTGGACGTTTGAATCAATTGAATCAAAAAATGATGAATAATATCCAGATATATGGTCTCCTGGTTAGCCTCATAAATGTAAGAAAAATTACTATATCCTATATTCAAAGGAAAGAAATGAATCTGGATATAATGAGAAGGCGTTTAAATCTTACACAATTAACGAAAAAGGGAATATTAATTATGGAACCTACCCGTCTATCTGTAAAAAATGACGGACAGTTTTTTATGTATCAAATCATAGGTATTTCATTGGTTCATAAAAGTAAGTACCAAAGTAATCAAAGATACCGAAACTCAAAAAATGTTGCTAAGAATAATTTTGATGAATCCATTAAAAGACATAAAAGAAAAACTCTAAATAAAGACACAAATAATTATGATTTGCTTGTTCCTGAAAAAATTTTATCATCTAGACGTCGTAGAGAATTGCGAATTCTAATTTCTTTCAATTTGAATTTAAAGAATCAGAATGGTGTGCATAGAAATAAAACATTTTCCAAGGAGACCAAGATAAAAAATTGGAGTCAATTTTTGGATGAAAGTAAAAATTTTGACCGAAAAAAAAATGAATTAATTAAATTAAAGTTCTTTTTTTGGCCTAATTATCGATTAGAAGATTTAGCTTGTATGAATCGCTATTGGTTTGATACCAATAATGGGAGCCGCTTGAGTATGTTAAGGATATATATGTACCCCTGATTTAAATTTTTGAGTTTTCTATGTATTCGGTTATCAGATTTTTCATTTTTTTTTCTGTCCGTGATCCGTAAATATCCATGTTATATGCAAACAACCCGATGCTCATATGCCCTGTCTTACATCCCCCTCCTCTAGGATAAGTTAATGGCGTAAAAATAAATTAATCAACAGAATCTTCGTACTAAACGATTTGGTATCCTCTTTTTGTATTACTATACAAATGAACTCCAAAAAATAATCTTCATTGAAAAAAAAAAAAGAAGCTATAAAAAATTTTTGATTATTGTGTATACTACATTAAAATTAAAATTTCTTACATTATTATTACTATTATTATTATTACTGATCAATAAAATAAATATCTGTAAAAAGGGGAGTGTGAAATTATTTTATGGTAAAAAATGCATTTATTTCAATTATTTTGCAAGAACAAGAAGAAAACAAAGAAAATAGCGGATCTGTTGAATTTCAAGTAGTAAGTTTCACCAACAAGATACGGAGACTTACTTCACATTTGGAATTACACAAAAAAGACTATCTATCTCAGAGAGGCCTGCGGAAAATTCTGGGAAAACGTCAACGGCTGCTGGCTTATTTGTCAAAAAAAAACAGAGCACGTTATAAAGAATTAATAGGACAGTTGAATATTCGAGAGAGAAAAACTCGTTAATTTGAAGAGTTAGTTTGAATTATTCGCTTAAAGTTTGATGAACTTCTTTTCGCTTTCAGCAATTCATGGAAGAATGAATCAGGAAAAACCTATGACTGTACCAGCTACAAGAAAAGACCTAATGATAGTAAATATGGGACCTCACCACCCATCAATGCATGGTGTTCTTCGACTCATTGTTACTCTAGATGGTGAAGATGTTATTGACTGTGAACCAATATTGGGTTATTTACACAGAGGTATGGAAAAAATTGCGGAAAATCGAACAATTATACAATATTTGCCTTATGTAACACGTTGGGATTATTTAGCTACTATGTTCACAGAAGCAATAACCGTAAATGCGCCAGAACAATTAGGGAATATTCAAGTCCCTAAAAGGGCCAGTTATATCAGAGTCATTATGTTGGAGTTAAGTCGTATAGCTTCACATTTGTTATGGCTGGGCCCTTTTATGGCAGATATTGGGGCACAGACTCCTTTCTTCTATATTTTTCGAGAAAGAGAATTGATATATGACCTATTCGAAGCTGCCACCGGTATGCGAATGATGCATAATTTTTTTCGTATTGGAGGAGTCGCTGCTGATTTACCTCATGGCTGGATAGATAAATGTTTGGATTTTTGCGATTACTTTTTAACAGGAATTGCCGAATATCAAAAGCTTATTACACGGAATCCCATTTTTTTAGAACGAGTTGAAGGAGTAGGCATTATTGGTGGAGAGGAAGCAATAAATTGGGGTTTGTCGGGACCTATGCTACGAGCTTCCGGAATACAATGGGATCTTCGTAAAGTCGATCATTATGAGTGTTACGACGAATTTGATTGGGAAGTCCAATGGCAAAAAGAGGGGGATTCATTAGCTCGTTATTTAGTACGAATCAGTGAAATGACGGAATCCATAAAAATTATTCAACAGGCGCTAGAAGGAATTCCGGGAGGGCCCTATGAAAATTTAGAAATCCGCCGCTTTGATAGAGCAAAAGATACTGTATGGAATGAGTTTGATTATCGATTCATTAGTAAAAAACCTTCTCCGACTTTTGAATTGTCGAAGCAAGAACTTTATGTGAGAGTTGAAGCACCAAAGGGAGAATTGGGAATTTTTCTGATAGGAGATAAGGGTGTTTTTCCTTGGCGATATAAAATTAGACCGCCAGGATTTATTAATTTGCAAATTCTTCCTCAGTTAGTTAAAAGGATGAAATTGGCTGATATTATGACGATACTAGGTAGTATAGATATCATTATGGGAGAAGTTGATCGTTAAAATGATAATGGATACAACAGAAGTACAAGCTATCAATTCTTTTTCTAGATTGGAATCCTTAAAAGAGGTCTATGGGATCATATGGATGCTTATCCCTATTTTTACTCCTGTATTAGGAATCACAATAGGTGTACTAGTAATTGTTTGGTTAGAAAGAGAAATATCTGCAGGTATACAACAACGTATTGGTCCTGAATACGCAGGACCTTTGGGAATTCTTCAAGCTATAGCAGATGGTACCAAATTACTTTTCAAAGAGAATCTTCTTCCATCTAGAGGAGATACTCGTTTATTCAGTATTGGACCATCTATAGCAGTAATATCCGTTTTATTAAGTTATTTAGTAATTCCTTTTGGGGATCATCTTGTTTTAGCCGATCTCAGTATTGGTGTTTTTTTATGGATTGCTATTTCAAGTATAGCTCCTGTCGGCCTTCTTATGTCAGGATATGGCTCCAATAATAAATATTCTTTTTTAGGTGGTCTACGAGCTGCTGCTCAATCAATTAGTTATGAAATACCATTAACTCTATGTGTGTTATCAATATCTCTACGTGTGATTCGTTAAGACATAAATTTAACCCTACTTTTTATTTTATTTCTAGGAAGGAAATGTAATGAGTTGAATATATATTTTCGTTTTTTATTCATTATTCGGGGGTTGATGAAGGAAACCAGATAGTTATATGAGTGAAAGAAACGGCTTAGAAATTTGCAGTAAAAGATTGAATCTCATTTCCTATGTACAAGAGTTAATAAAAGTAAACATTAAGTATTAGAGACTGTTTACCCCAAGATTGATTGATTAATCATGATAACTTGAAGCGGGTTCAAAAGATCTGCTTTATGAGGTTTTTACTATCTATTAGCATATGTATTACCAAAAAGTAGATTGATAAAAATAAGTGGATAGCTAGGAACACTAAGGTACACAAAGGATTCGTAATAGAGATTATGTAAGTGTATTTTTCTGTGTATAAAAAGAATTATAATTGGGGCTTTAAATTGGTAGAAATGATCAAGGAGTACTTCCCAAAATTCCGATCCAGAGTATACTCCTATTCACCGATTAAGTAAATAACTATCAAGAACGAAGTAATCCTTTAACTTTGTTTAAGGTCCCCTTG